TCAAAAAAAGCAGTCAAAGTCAAGATAGAATCTATTGGTCATTTCATTGTAGCAACTGAAATCTTTTTTGCATAAATAAACTCAAAACCAATCTGATTATGAATTGTAAAGCAAAATAGAAAATTATGCAGATAAATGGAAAGATGAGAGAAAGAGAGAAAAAGAATATCAATGATATAGGATTCCAATATGTGTAAGGTCTATAAATCATCTCATAAAAGCCAATGTAATAAAGCATCAATATCGATTGATTCATAATTAAATGAATCGCATTCATAGAACAAAAAAATCAAGAGCCTCGAGCCAATAAAGACTAAGAACATTGACTCAAAAATAAATTCATTAGGGGCTCCATTGTATAATTAAGACCTAACCATTAATCGAAAAGCGATGGGAACGATGGAACCTATGAATATATAAGATTTTATTGAAACCGAATCTTAATGATTTATTGGGTAGGATGGCGAAACAAACCAAGAGACACTCCATTTATTCTGAGAGGTCATAGGTTAACCCTACAAATGAAGTAAATATTGAAAGAGTTAATATTCGCCCGCGAAGATTTTGATATTATTTGATTTCTAAATTTTAAGTGATCTGATCTAATAATCATAATAAATACAGACTTGTTATAACATTTTAAAGAACATTATCTAAATATTATCTAAAAATAATTATCTATAAATATAAAAATATAAATTTAAAATTCTCTATAAATTTCTATATAGAAATAGAATACATAATTATCTATATAAGATAGACAAATAAAAAATATACAAATTTCTAATCTACTAAAATAAATTGGGTAAAATATCAATATCAAAGAATCCCAAGATTCAGTATATTATTCATATGTATACTTTCTTTTTAATCATAATCATTTCATTATCATAATCATTTCATTCGCGAGGAGCTGGATGAGAAGAAACTCTCATGTCCGGTTCTGCAGTAGAGATGGAATTGCGAAACAACCATCAACTATAACCCCAAAAGAACCAGATTCCGTAAACAACATAGAGGAAGAATGAAAGGAGTATCTTATCGCGGCAATCGTATTTGTTTCGGTAGATATGCTCTTCAGGCACTTGAACCCGCTTGGATTACGTCTAGACAAATAGAAGCAGGGCGTCGGGCAATGACACGAAATGTACGCCGCGGTGGAAAAATATGGGTACGTATCTTTCCCGACAAACCAGTTACCCTAAGACCCTCGGAAACACGTATGGGTTCGGGGAAGGGATCTCCCGAATATTGGGTAGCTGTCGTTAAACCGGGTAGAATGATTTATGAAATGGGCGGGGTAGCAGAAAATATAGCCAAAAAGGCTATTTTAATAGCAGCGTCCAAAATGCCTATACGAACTCAATTCATTATTTTGAGATAGGAATACAGAACTAAAAGGAAAAAGCCTTTCTTTATTCATTATTTTGAGATAGGAATACAGAACTAAAAGGAAAAGGCCTTTCTTTGTTAGGAAAAAATTCGCAAGTTTCTTTTTTTTTTTGTTTTGGACAAACAATATTTCTTTTTTTTGCCCCTTTCCATTGAAATAACAGATTCAAAAAAGAATATGATCCAATCTCAGACCCATTTGAATGTAGCAGATAATAGCGGAGCTCGAGAATTGATGTGTATTCGAATCATAGGAACTAGTAATCGCCGATATGCTCATATCGGCGACGTTATTATTGCTGTGATCAAGGAAGCAGTCCCCAATTCACCTCTAGAAAGATCTGAAGTGATCAGAGCTGTAATTGTGCGTACTTCGAAAGAACTTAAACGCGACAACGGTATGATAATACGATATGATGACAACGCTGCAGTTGTAATTGATCAAGAAGGAAATCCAAAGGGAACTCGAATTTTTGGTGCAATCGCTCGGGAATTGAGACAGTTAAATTTCACAAAAATAGTTTCATTAGCACCTGAAGTATTATAAAATAAAGCGTTATAAGAGCATTACATGATTTCTAATATTTGATATTTGAACGAAATCAATTAAATTAAAATTAATTAGTAGATTGTGTTTCACGCATATACCTTTAATAAAAATATATAAAAAAAATATAAAATTAATAAAATAAAAAATAATAATATTTAATTCATAAATTATAAAAAAAAAATGAAAACAAAGTATGTTGATTATATCAAAATTACGAGGCAACAAAAGGTTTAGTTTATCATGGGTAGGGACACTATTGCTGACATAATAACCTCGATACGAAATGCGGACATGGATAGAAAAGGAACCGTTCGAATAGCATCTACTAACATCACCGAAAACATTATAAAAATACTTTTACGAGAAGGTTTTATTGAAAATGTGAGGAAACACCAGGAAGGCAAATTTTTTTTTTTGGCTTTAACCCTACGACATAGAAGAAATAGGAAAGGACCATGTCAAACGAGTCTAAATTTAAAACGCATCAGTCGCCCTGGTCTACGAATCTATTCTAACTATCAACAAATTCCGCGAATTTTAGGTGGAATGGGGATTGTAATTCTTTCTACTTCTCGGGGTATAATGACAGACCGAGAGGCTCGCCTAGAAAGAATCGGTGGAGAAATCTTGTGTTATATATGGTAATCTTTTCGATATTTAAATTGTATCTGAACTTCCCCTATTTGTGAAAAAAAAATAGTAAAGAAGAGATTTCTAATAGCATTCCTCCTACATTAGATTAGTTGATATTTCAAGAGACTTTTAGATAGAAAACAAAAAGAACAAAAAAAAGGGATTCAGATTAGGTAATTTTTTCAACTTCAACATTCCTTTTCTTTTTTATATTTTATAGGAATACAATTTACGATTTTAAAATTTAACGAAACTTTTTTTCGTCACAAAAAGTATGTATATTCAAAATTAAGGAATGAAAAATATGAAAATAAGGGCTTCTGTTCGTAAAATTTGTGAAAAATGTCGACTAATACGTCGACGGGGACGAATTATAATAATTTGCTCCAACCCGAGACATAAACAAAGACAAGGATAATTTTTCTAAACGGAGACTCTCTAAAAGATCCGATATAAAAATAATCTATTTTGACACGAAATGGATATATCCATAGACCTCAGACTTCATTTTTGAGATGATAAAATATGGCAAAACTTTTACCAAGAATTGGTTCCCGCAAGAATGGACGTATTAGTTCACGTAAAAATGCACGTAAAATTCCTAAGGGAGTTATTCATGTCCAAGCAAGTTTCAACAATACTATTGTGACCGTTACAGATGTACGAGGTCGGGTGATCTCTTGGTCCTCCGCAGGCGCTTGTGGATTCAGGGGTACAAGAAGAGGGACCCCATTTGCTGCTCAAACTGCAGCAGGAAATGCTATTCGGACTGTAGTGGATCAAGGTATGCAACGAGCAGAAGTCATGATAAAGGGTCCTGGTCTAGGAAGAGATGCGGCATTAAGAGCTATTCGTAGAAGTGGTATACTATTAAGTTTCGTCCGGGATGTAACCCCTATGCCACATAATGGCTGCAGGCCTCCTAAAAAAAGACGTGTGTAAGAATAAACATTGAAGAAATTTCAAGAGAAATAAATAATTCAATGATTTGATCAAAAAAAAGAATATTATTATGGTTCGAGAGAAAGTAAGAATATCTACTCGGACACTACAGTGGAAGTGTGTTGAATCAAGAGCTGACAGTAAGCGTCTTTATTATGGACGTTTTATTCTGTCTCCACTTATGAAAGGTCAAGCCGACACAATAGGCATTGCGATGCGAAGAGCTTTGCTTGGAGAAATAGAAGGGACATGCATCACACGCGCAAAATCTCAGAAAATACCCCACGAATTTTCTACTATAACGGGTATTCAAGAATCAATACATGAAATTTTAATGAATTTGAAAGAAATTGTATTGAGAAGCAATTTATATGGAACTCGGGACGCGTCTATTTGTGTCAAGGGTCCTGGATGTGTAACTGCTCAAGACATCATCTTACCGCCCTCTGTGGAAATCATTGATAATACACAACATATCGCTAGCTTAAGGGAACCGATTGATTTGCATATTGGATTACAAATCGAGAGGAATCGTGGCTATTGTATGAAATCGCCAAAAAACTTTCAAGACGGAAGTTATTCCATAGATGCTGTATTCATGCCTGTTCGAAATGCGAATCATAGTGTTCATTCTTATGGAAATGGGAATGAAAAGCAAGAGATACTTTTTATCGAAATATGGACAAATGGAAGTTTAACTCCGAAAGAAGCACTTCATGAAGCCTCCCGGAATTTGATTGATTTATTTATTCCTTTTCTACATGCAGAAGAAGAAAACTTCCATTTAGAAGAAAATCAACACAAGATTACTTTACCCCTTTTTACTTTTCATGATAGATTGGCTAAACTAAGGAAAAATCAAAAAGAAATAGCATTGAAATCTATTTTTATTGACCAATTCGAATTGGATCCTAAGATTTATAATTGCCTAAAAAGGTCCAATATACATACATTGTGGGACCTTTTGAAGAACAGTCAAGAAGACCTTATGAAAATTGAGCATTTTCGCATAGAAGATGTAAAACATATATTTGGCATTCTAAAAATAGAAAAGCATTTCACAATTAATTTACCAAAGAATAAATTTTTAATCCAATAGATTTATATCTTATTTTTTTTTCTAAATCTTTTCTAAATTTAAAGAAGATGAAAATGAATTTTGAATCTTTAACACAATCCATATATTCGTAAAATAGATCAATAATTAAATTGAATAAATGTTATCTAGGGAGAATTCACTTTGAAGCGACTATTCCCTAGATACACAAGATACACACGTCATGATATTTTATTTTCAAATCGAATCAATTTGAAAAAGACCTAAAGTTAAGGATTTATCAATAGGTAATGTTGCTCCAATACCCAACCAAAGGGCCACTACAGTACCAATCAAAAAAACAGTTGTCGCGACCGGACGACGAAATGGATTTTGAAATTTATTAACATTCTCCAAAAAGGGTACTGTTAATAATCCCGCAGGTAC